ACTCTAAGAAAGAGGACTCTCTCACCTGGCTAGAGAAGAGTAGTAATCTTTTGGTTAAGAAACCAAAAGCAAGGGTAATTATAGGGGTTATTTTAAGGAAATGTAAATTATAAAATAATGGGAAAGAAGGATAGAGGAGGTGGGGCTAATGATTTTGAAAGAGAGAATGGTTAAAATAAAAGATAAAGTTATAAACGTGAGGTGATAAATATTAAATTAAGAAGTATTTATAACAGGTTTTTAAGTTATAAATTTGACTTAATTAAAATCTTGTTCTATTAAAGTTTATATATTTATATTAAGGATTGTTGTTAATTTATTGAAGGTGTGTTGGGTGAAGAAAAGTAGATAGAGCTTAGAGTAGAATAAGTAAGTTTTTAAGATTCATAAAGGTGAAAATATTTATAAAAAAAAAAATTATTGTTTAAAAGATTGAAGGAAAAGAAGTGATTACTTATTATTTTGGTTGAATCATCAATGATTATCACTCATTAAGGAGGTATATAACCCCACCAATTAAGATTAGAGCCACCTTCAGGTAGATCTACTTTGTTACGACTTATCTCGGTTTTGCTGAGAGTGACGGGCGATTTGTGCACATTTATAAGGTTTCAAGGTTAAATTCTAATTAAGCTTTACTATTCAATTCATCTTCAATTAAAATTTAAATTTATTTTTGCATGCCTTGATAATGTAACTCATCTTTACCTTATAATGCTGCACGGTGACCTGAAGTTGTAGATTAAGTTTAATTTATGGAGAACTATAATTGGTCAATAAAGTCGGTTGTATACAGGCATAAATTAAGGTGAGGTTAAACGTGTAATGACGATTAAAAGACAAGTTCCTTGAAAATTTAAAAATGCTGCCAAATTCTTAAGGTTTATAAGTTATAACTTTTACTACCTTACCCTATTTTATTACCTATAATACAAGGGTATCTAATCCTTTTTTTTTTTTAGGGGCTTGAATTTTAAATATGTTAGTTTCATTGAGTTTATTTTACTAATAAAATGAAATATGTAAAATAAAAAAAATTCAGGGCTAGTTTGAATTTTTATCTTCAGGTTTAACCGCGATTGCTGGCACCTATTGAGTCAGGAATAATACTAAGGCCAGGTTAGCTGCTTGATAATTTTTATCATTAGAAGTAAATAAAATTAAGTTGGTTATCTGTGAGATTTATTGAAGTGAAATTTTTTAGCCAGAATTAAGCTATTTAGGTAATAGGAGTTCCAATAAAATCTTTAACAAAGATTTACCTCTACTTTGGTTTTATTAGTTTTAAATGGATAACTTCTAGTGGTTGTAAACCACTTGTCTTGAGTATTATAGACTACATTTAAGTAAACTTTCTATCTTATAAATGCAAGTTATATATTTTATTTAAACTATAGTTTTATTTCCACTCTAAAGCTTTATCTTTTCATTCATAGAAAATTCCAAAAATTAGAAGAGTTGTAAAAAAGGAGAGTAAACTTATTCAGACAATAGAATAAGTTTCGGAGATAGCTATTATTGATGGAAGAAGAAGTGCGATTTCAATATCAAAAATTAAAAAGATAATTGTAATTAAAAAAAATTTTATAGAAAATGTAATGCGTAGATTAGATAGGGGATTAAATCCACATTCAAATTGGGAGTTTTTTTCTCATTCTTGAAGATTTTTTTTTCTAAGAATAAATGCAAGACATAAAATTAAGGTTCTAATTATAATGATAGAAAAGAGCAGAATTTGGGTAAGAACAATGGTTTATTATTATCTTTTGATTGGAAATCAAATATATGAAAACATACTTTAAAGTTTCTACTTAAGGATTTTTTAATTCGAAGTTAAATGTATTTATTATACTTTAGAGTTATCTTCCTCATCAATACACAACGGTAAATAAAAATAATCAAACAACATCAACAAAATGTCAATATCAAGCCGCAGCTTCAAATCCCAAGTGATGAGTTTTAGAAAAATGTGCTCTATACAATCGTGCAACACAAACTGTTAAAAATAAAGATCCAATAATAACATGGAATCCATGGAATCCAGTGGCTACAAAAAATGTAGAACCATAAATAGAGTCGGCTAAAGTGAAAGTTGCTTCATAATATTCAAGGGTTTGGAGAAAGGTAAAATAAAATCCTAAACCTACAGTCAAAGTAAGGCCTATTAATGATTGTGGGTGATTATTTTCAATTAAACTGTGATGGGCTCAAGTCACAGATATTCCTGAAGTGAGAAGGACAATTGTATTTAGTAAAGGAACTTCAATAAATCTAAGTGGGGTGATTCCAGTAGGAGGTCAGACGAGGCCTAATTCATATGTAGGGGCTAGCCTTGAGTGGAAGAAAGCTCAAAAAAAAGAAAAAAAAAATATAATCTCTGAGGTAATAAATAAAATTATCCCTCATTTAAGTCCTGTTTGAACTTTTTTAGTATGGAGACCTTGGTAAGTTCCTTCACGAACAATATCACGTCATCATTGAACTATTGAAAGAATTATGGATATTAAAGGAAGGAGAATAAAAATTGGGGAGAGTCCTTGGAATCAATAAACTAAGCTAGAGGTAAGGAATAAAGCCCTAAAAATTCTTGTTAATGGTCATGGACTAAGATCAACTAGATGATAAGGGTGGAATATTTTTATCATAGGCTTCTTGAATATAAAGGGTACAGAGTGTAGTAAATACATAAGCTTGAATTGCAGCTACTGCAGATTCTAATAATATTAATAAGATTTGTAAAGTTGAGATGGATAATCTAGTTAAAGGAGTTATAATAGATAATCTACTTCTTATTAGAGCTAATAAAAGATGACCAGCTACTATGTTTGCTGATAAACGAATAGCAAGTGTGAAAGGTCGAATAATCCTTCTTAAAGTCTCAATTAAAACTATAAAAGGTATTAAAGGAGTGGGAGTTTCTTGGGGAACTATATGGGCTAAAAGGTTAGTAAGGTTACTAAAAATACTTGCAGATATATACCCAACTCACATAGTTAAGGCCAGGGGAAGAGTAAAAGCAAGATGAGCAGAGGATGTGAAAACAAAAGGTAATAAACCTAAAATATTGTTAACTAGAATAAAAAAAAATAGTCTTAAAAGGAAAATAATAGCTATTTTATTTTTTAAGGTCAAGATGTTAAATATCTCGTTGATTATAAACGAATTTAATTTTTGCTTCAAAAATAAAGACCGTGAAGAAGCTAACCAGAATAAATATGGAGTTAATCATAAGATCAATCAAGATGAAATTCAATTCCTTCTAGTATTTATATTAAAAATATGGGAAGAGGGGTCAAAAATAGAGAAAAGATTAGTTATCATTTTCAGGTTTTTACTGTTGGGGTTTTAAAAAAAGGTGAATCTTTCAAAGGGGAAGGGTTTGAAAAGTGAATTAGTGATGAGATAATTAAAATAGACAACACTCATAAAGGCATAAAAATTCTTCATATTATTGGAGCTATTTGAGGAATGAATTAAGGTAATTACAACTTAAAATTGACAATTTTATATTTCTTAAACTGCTTGTTAAAGGTTTAAGCCATGAAAGATTTAAAAGATCTTTGCCTTATTCAGCCATTAATCTATCTATCAGAGTTTAATCATTTGAGGAAAGTTTTTATTGAAACAGATTCAATAGTAATAGGTATAAATGAATGATTAGCCCCACAAATTTCAGAACATTGACCATAAAAAAGTCCAGGTTGAAGTGTTATAATATTTAGCTGATTTAAACGGCCTGGAATTGCATCTGCCTTCACCCCAAGGGAGGGGATAGTTCATGAGTGGATAACATCTGAAGAGGAGGTTAATATTCGAATTTGGGTTAATATAGGAATGACTACATGATTATCTGTTTCTAGGAGGCGAAATATACTAAGGTTTAAATCCCCCTCAGGAATTATATAAGAGTCAAATTCTTTTCTTCTAAGATCGGAATATTCATAAGACCAATATCATTGATGTCCAATTCTTTTAATTGTTATAGAAGGATTATGAGTTTCATCTAATAAATAAAGAAGCCGTAAAGATGGGAGGGCGATAAAAATTAGAATAAAGGCAGGGACGATAGTTCAAATAAATTCTAAAGGTTGGTTTTCTAACATAGGACGGTTAATAAATTTATTTAATATAGAAGAAAGTATAATATAAATAGTAAGAATAATAATAGAGGAGATAATAATCATAGTGTGGTCATGGAAGAGAGATAATTGCTCCATTAGAGGGGATATATTATTTTGAATATTTATATCATTTCATCATATTATTAGCAATGTATATTAAATTTATTAAATTTGTTATAAACTTTTTTGCTATTAAATATGAGAAATTAAAGGAATTTCAGGATATCTATGATCTAAAGGAGGAGTTTGATGTGCTCATTCAACAGAGGAATTTAAATAAAGGGGGAATATAATGGGTCGTTTAACAAGTAATGCTTCTAAAATAATAAGAATAAATATAATTATTCTTATTGATGAAATAAAAGTCCCTACAGTGGAGATTAAATTTCATCTTAAAAGTATATCAGGGTAATCAGTATAACGTCGGGGCATACCTGTTAAACCTAAAAAGTGTTGAGGAAAAAAAATCATATTAACCCCAACAAATATAAATAAGAATTGTAATTTTAATATGAGATTGTTTATTGTTACTCCAGTTATTAGAGGGAATCAATGGATTAGTCCACCGAAAATCCCAAATACAGCACCCATAGCAAGGACATAATGAAAATGGGCAACTACGTAATATGTATCATGAAGGATAATGTCAATTCTAGAATTTGCAAGTACAATCCCAGTTAAACCGCCGGTTGTAAATAAAAATAAGAATCCAAGAACTCATAATAAGGCAGGTGAAAAGGATAAAGGAGCTCTAAATAAAGTTCTTAATCACCTAAAAATTTTAATTCCTGTGGGAATTGCAATAATTATTGTAGCTGAAGTAAAATAGGCTCGGGTGTCAACATCTATTCCCACTGTAAATATATGATGAGCTCACACAACAAATCCTAAAATCCCAATTGTAAGTATAGCGTAAATTATTCCAAGATTTCCAAATGCTTCTTTCTTGTCAGATTCATGGTTAATAATGTGAGATACAATTCCAAATGCAGGCAAGATTAAAATATAAACTTCCGGATGACCAAAAAATCAAAATAAATGTTGAAAGAGGATAGGATCACCCCCTCCACTAGGGTCAAAAAATGAGGTGTTAAGGTTACGATCAGTTAATAATATTGTAATAGCTCCTGCTAAAACTGGTAATGATAGTAATAAAAGGATAGCTGTAATAAAAATAGATCAAACGAATAAAGGTATTTGAGAGAATCTTATTCATAAAGGTCGTATATTAATAATAGTTGTAATGAAGTTAACAGCACCAAGAATAGAGGAGACTCCCGCTAAATGAAGTGAAAAAATTGCGAGGTCAACAGAAGCCCCTCTATGAGCAGCTCCTCTTGCTAAAGGAGGGTAAACAGTTCACCCAGTCCCAGCCCCCTCTTCAATAAATGCTCCTGTAATAAGTAGGGTAAGAGCAGGTGGGAGTAATCAGAATCTTATATTATTTATTCGTGGGAATGCTATATCAGGGGCTCCAATTATTAAGGGAACTAATCAATTACCAAACCCTCCAATTATAATAGGTATAACTATAAAAAAAATTATAATAAATGCATGAGCTGTTACGATAGAGTTATAAATTTGATCTCTTCCTATAAATGAGCTTGGTTGACCAAGTTCTATGCGGATTAAGAGGCTAAATGCAACTCCAACTACTCCAGATCAAGCTCCAAATAAAAAATAAAGTGTTCCAATATCTTTATGGTTAGTTGAAAATAAAAATCGCATAAGTTAAGTGACCGAGTTAGGTGTTAGATTGTAAATCTTATAAAGGATAATCCCTTATCTAGTTATTTTTTTTTGATTGCAAATCAAGGATATACTTATAGTAGGCTAGGTAAAGAGACAGTTAGTGGCAGAGTAATTAATCCTAAAATATTAAGAGAAAGAGGAATTGAGAGATGACCGTCTTTTTTAGAGAAGAAGTAATTACAAGATTGTTTTAGAAATTTAAAAGAGAGGGTTAATCGTAGGTAATAATAAATAGAAATTATGGATGATATAATTAAAATAGAGAGAGTAAGTAAATAAAGTTTATAAGTAAGATTGATAATTAAAATAAATTTTGGTATGAACCCAAGGAGAGGAGGTAGTCCTATAAGTGATAATATAGAAATTCTCAAAGAAAAGGAGGTTAAGAAACTAAATTTAGGAGCTCAAATATTAGAGATTTGGTAGACTTCAGTTTTAAGAAGAGGTATAATTAATAAAATAAACGAGGTTAAATATATTAAGAAATAAAAAATTCATAGTTTTGTTGAAATAATTACAGACATTGCCATTCAAGATATATGGGCAATACTTGAAAAAGCTATTAATTTAGGAAGAGAGGGTTCATTAATCCCACCTAAAGCCCCTACAATTGCGGATAAAATTATTAGTGAAGTTAAAGAAGTTTCAAGTGAAGAAGTATAAGTAGAGTTGATAATAGCTCAAGGGGCTAATTTTTGAAGAGAGAAGAGAATTAATAAGCGACTTCATTTTATTTTTTCTGAGATTTGAGGTAGCCAGAAGTGAAAAGGAGCTATTCCTGTTTTAAGGGCTATAGCAAATAGGATAAATATATAACTTAAGAAAGGGTAGGAGAATATTATAGTTAATATAAATACAAAAGAGGCTGCAGCTTGAATTAAAAAATATTTAACTGCAATTTCAGGTGATGTTTCTTCCTCTAACAAAAGGAAGAAGATAAAGGAAAATATATTAATTTCCAATCCGAATCAAACCCCAAATGGGTTTTCAGAGGTAATTGTAAGTCCAATTCCTACGATAATACCTCTAAGGGCTAATATTAATTGATATGAGAACTGAATTCTTAAGAGCGGGGGGACATAGGCGGAGTATGAATCCACAAGCTTAATTTTAGCTTATCTTAAGGTGTTGGGCATATAAAATTTTGATTTTTAAGGGAGGTGAAGATATAAAATAAATGATTATTGTTATAAAATTTTAATTAAGCAAACTGTGAGGGATAAAATGATTAGATAGAAAAATACCTTTGGTATCAGGGAGGTTTGAAATAAAATTTGGAATGATTCTCGAATGTAACAGAGTTATTAATAATTTAGGATTACTTATTTTAATAAGTATTTATAAATATTAATAGAGAGGAAATCTTAGTCAATGTTATTATATCTGGTTAAATATAAAATAAGGAATTTATTTATTTACTTTAATTGAGTAAATTTGGTTAAAAGGTTTAAGTTTTTTAAAAGAAGGTTAAAATTATAATAATTTTAAATAGATTTTTATTTAAATAAGTGTTGTTATTTTATTAATAGGTATTAAAAATAAATAAAATTAAGAAATAATAAATTTATTAGTATTAAGAGATTACAAAGTTGAATTAAATTAATTATTTGAATTTTCAATAAGGCTTATGATGAATTAGGCAAATAAATATATGACTGTTTAACAAAAACATTTCTTTCTAAATTTTAAGGAAGGTAAATCCTGTTCAATGAATATTAAATAACCGCAGTATTATACTGTGCGAAGGTAGCATAATAATTTTTTCTTTAATTGAGAGGTAGGATGAATGGGTTAACAATATATTTACTGTGTTTAAGTGAGGTTAGAATTTTATAAAAGAGTAAAAATGCTTTTTAGAGCTAGAGGGACGACAAGACCCTGGAAACTTTTTAATTAATATTTTTAAGTAAAATTTATTTTAACTGGGGTGGTTGTTAATAAAAACATTTATATAAAAACATTTGTGTGGATAAAATAATCATAGATTAGACATTGAGTTAAAGTTACTCCAGGGATAACAGCGTTATTAAATTTGAGAGTTCATATTGAAGAATTGATTGCGACCTCGATGTTGAATTAAGTTAACCTCTTGAAGCAGAAGGCTTGGTGTGTGGAGTTTGTTCAACTTTTAAATACTTACATGATTTGAGTTCAGACCGGCGTAAGCCAGGTTGGATTCTATCTTCTAGAAAAAGAAAAATTAAATTGTACGAAAGGACTTTTAATTTATTAATTTAATGTTCTAACTTAATGTTTACTAGAGTTTTCTATCAATTGTTTTCAAGACAATTACTTTTATTTAGCTAAGTAATATAATAAAGGCGTAAAGGTGCTTTTTTATTTTTTAAAATTGTAATGATAATTAAGAGGGCGGCTAAAAGGGCAATAATTGTTGAGATATAGGTGTATGAAGATGAAGGTCTTGACAATCAAAGGTCGGTAGTTGTTAGTTGAGGGGAGGAAAATAAGGAGGCAGGTCTAGAGGTGAAGAGTAAAAAAATGGCTATTAGGAAAGGGGTAAAAAGAATAAAAAAAAAAGTTAGAGGTTTTAAAACTGGTGAGAATCAAAAAATATTTGTTGATGTTAATGTAATGGTGTAAAGAATAAGAATTATTAAACCCCCAGTAAAAACAAGGATGAGAATAAATGAAAATCATAAGGTAGGTGTATTGATAAGCATTGATAAAGAAATTGATGTAATAATTAAAAGAAGAGATAAAAGATGAGGGGAACATGAGAGGAGAATTATGGAAGAGATAGAAAAAATAAAGGTAACTCAAAGGAACACGATAAGGAGAATAGTTTAAAAAAAAAATATAAACTTTGGATGTTTAAGATGGGAACTTTTCCTTATTTTAGATTTAATAATTAATATAAAATATATAATTGGGATGGTTTTATTTAGGAGGGGATTAGTTATATTTGTTATGAATTGGGATCATTTAATTATATCACTATTATATTTAGAGGTGATAGTTTTATCTTTATATTTTTTGTTTAGAATGGGGAGTGGTAGTGTTGGAAACAGGTTTGGTGTTTTATTTTTTATTTCTTTAGCTGTGTGTGAAGGATGTCTTGGTTTAGGAATTTTTATTAGTTTAGTAAGAAGAGAGGGGGATGATAAAATGGATTTGATAGGATATTTAGAATGATAAGTTTATTATTTATAAGAAGTGCTATATTTTTAAGGGAGAGAAGAAGGATTTTAGGTTTAAGATTGGTGTTAATATTTTTATTAAGATCATGAAAACATGATATTGAATGATTTATAAATTATGGTGTATTAATATTAGATAATTTATCTCTATTGTTAGTAAGATTAAGAATTTGGATTGTATTGTTTATGGTGCTTTCAATATTATTTGATAGAAAGAAATATGATCGAGCGTTAATTTGGACTATTCTGATTTTGATAATTTTTTTGTTTGCAGCCTTTAGGATTGTTAATTATATAGGGTTTTATATTTTTTTTGAGTCTTGTTTAATTCCAACATTAGTTTTGATTATTGGATGGGGTTATCAACCTGAACGGGTAGGTGCAGGAATATATATAATATTATATACAATTAGAGGTTCTTTACCTTTATTATGTAGATTATTTTATCTAAGGAAGTTGGATATATCTTGAATAGTACTGACTGAGAGATTAGTTTTTGATAGATGAATAGGGGGAGTTTTATTTATATTATGTTTTATTGGATTTTTAATTAAACTACCTATGTTTGCATTTCATTTATGATTACCTAAAGCTCATGTGGAAGCTCCTGTTGGAGGGTCAATGATTTTAGCTGGGCTTTTATTAAAATTAGGAGGATATGGTATAATTCGTTTAGTGGGTGTATTGAGAGGAGGGGGTAGTTTTATGAAAATATTAGTAGTTAGTTGATCATTGTTTGGTGGTTTAGTGGCAAGAATATTATGTTTACGTCAATTTGATATAAAGTGTTTAATTGCTTTATCTTCTGTAGTTCATATAGCTATTATTGTAGGGGGGGTAATAATTCAAAGGTTTTGGGGATATAGGAGAGTGGTTTTAATTATAGTAGGACATGGATTATGTTCATCAGGTTTATTTTGTGCTGCAAATATATTATATAAATGAACAGGATCACGGAGGTTGAGTGTGGTTAAAGGGGTTCAGGTGTTTGTTCCAAGTATAAGGTTAATATGATTTTTGTTATGTTCATCAAATATATCTGCTCCACCTTCTTTATCCTTATTAGGGGAGATTAGAGGAATTATTGGAATAGTAAGATGAAGTTGAAGATTTGTATGGATTTTATTTTTTATAGTTTTTATATCAGGGGCTTACTCTCTTTATTTATTTATAAGTGTAATACATGGGAAATGTAGGGAGTTTATTACAGGGTGTAAAGCAAGGGTAGGAGATTATGTTCTTATTTTTATACATTGATTACCTTTGAATGTGATATTTATTATAAATTTATATTAAGTAATAAGTACTAAGTATATTAAGTTGTGGTCTTGAAGGGGAGTTAATCATTACATAGAAATATCTCTTTAATATCTTCAATATTATGTTCTAAGAACTTTATGTAAATAATAAAATTGAATTTATAATTAAGGTAAAAGCAAATAAAGTAAGGATAGGGGATGTGCGGATAATTTGAGTTTTAGAAATATTAAATGAATAAGAAGATAGGGTAGAGTATAAACCTTGAGCTGATAAGAGTTCTAATCATCCTCTTTCAATTTGTTTGATTTGATTAGATTTAGTTAAAATAAAGTTAGAAGGAAAGGTAGAAATTGAAGGTAAAAATCATATTTGGGTTAAAGGTTCAAAACCAAAAGATAAAGTAGGTTTAAGTTTAAGAATAATTGATATTAAACCTAAACTAATAGCTAAAAAGAGAAAAATTAAAGGGAGATTTTTAAAAGTGAATGGGAGGATAATAGGTTGAGGTTCAGAAAATAAGAGTCATGACAATGATGCTCCACCTACTCAAGATGGTAGGATTAAAATTTTTATTGATAAGGTAGAGGTGGAATCTAAATCAGAGGTATTAGATAAAGGTCTTGATAAAGGAAAATTAACTAAACTAGAGTATATCATTCGAATTGAATATACTGTGGATAAAGCAATTGTTAAAGAGAATAAGATAGTTAATGAGATTTTACTGTAAGTTATGAGTGTTGATTCAAAAATTATGTCTTTAGAATAAAATCCTGCTAAAAATGGAATGCCACATAAAGCGAAATTAGCAGTGTTTAAAGTGATTCATGTGAATGGTAGTTTATTTATAAGGGCTCCTATAAGGCGAATGTCTTGGGCAGCTCCTGAGTCGTGGATAATTTTTCCACAGGAAATAAATAGAAGTGCTTTAAATATAGCGTGAGTTAAAAGATGAAAGAAAGCTAGAATTGGCATATTAATGGAAACTGTAGCAATTATAAGACCTAGTTGACTAAGAGTTGAAAGAGCTACAATTTTTTTTATATTTATTTCGAAACAACCTGAAAGGCTTGCTATAATGGAGGTTAGTAGACCAATAAAAATTAAAGGGCATATTAAATCAAAATTTATTAAAATAGGGCTGAATCGAATTAATAGGTAAATACCTGCAGTTACTAATGTAGATGAGTGAACTAGAGCTCTTACAGGAGTTGGAGCCGCTATAGCGGCAGGAAGTCAAGCTGAAAATGGTATTTGTGCTCTTTTTGTTATTGCAGCTAGAATAATAAATATAACAAGGGAAGAATCAAAAATTGAAGAAGGTGTTATAGTAAAATTTCAGAAATTAGTTTGAACTATAATTGCAATAGAAATGAGAATTGCAGAGTCTCCAATACGATTAGATAAAGCTGTAAGTATTCTTGCTGAGTTAGATTTTTTTCTTTGGTAATATGCAACAAGGATAAATGAGATTAATCCTAAACCATCTCATCCAAGTATAATTGCAATTAAATTAGGAGTGAAAATTAAAAATATTATTCTAAGAATAAAAAGGAGGACTAAAATTGTGAATCGCTTATTAAAAGGATCACTGGATATATAGGTAGAACTATAGTGAATAACTGCTGAGGAAATAAGGAGCACAAGTGAAAAAAAAATTAAAGATATTGTATCAATAATAATAGGAAATTCAAAAGTAGAAGGGGGAGAATCAAAGAATTCAAAAATCAGAATAAATGATAAATTTAATGAGGTTAGAATAATTATAGTTAAAAATAAGATAATTGAATAAAAAAAAGCTCCTAGGCTGATAATATTATTAATAGAAGGAAGGTAGATAATCTTTTTTAGTTTAAAAAAAATATTATTTTTGTAAAATAAAGATATTAAAAGTAATTTTTAATTTACGTAAAAAAGATGTTATATTAATAACTATGGAGGGGGTTATTGTAAAATTACCTGGTCCAATTAATTTGAGAAGAATATGGAATTTTGGATCACTTTTAGGAATATGTCTGATGGTTCAAATTATTACAGGGGTTATATTAGCTGTTCATTATTTAAATTATGTAGATGTATCTTTTCAGAGAGTAATTCATATTATACGGGATGTAAATTATGGATGATTATTACGAAGGATTCATGCTAATGGGGCATCGTTTTTTTTTATTTTTACTTATCTTCATATAGGGCGTGGTTTATATTATGGCTCCTATTTTATATTTCATGTATGAATAGTAGGTGTAAGGTTATTATTATTAATTATAATAGTAGCTTTTTTAGGGTATGTCTTACCATGAGGACAGATATCATTTTGAGGGGCGACTGTTATTACAAATTTATTATCTGTTATTCCTTATGTGGGAGTAGATTTGGTAAGATGGTTATGAGGAGGGTTTTCAATTAGAGGTGTAACTCTAACTCGGTTTTTTGTATTTCATTTTTTAGTGCCGTTTGTAATTGTAGGAATAGTAATTGTTCATATTATCTATTTACATGAAAGAGGTTCAAATAATCCTGTAGGATTAAGTAGGGATTTAAGTAAAATTCCTTTCCATCCTTATTATAGAATAAAAGATGTAGTAGGTTTTATTGTGGGAGGTTTTTTTTTATTAGTAATTGTTTTAGTAGATCCTTATATTTTAGGTGACCCTGAGAATTTTAATTTTGCTGATGCATTAAAAACTCCAAATCATATCCAACCTGAGTGATATTATCTATTTGCTTATGCTATTTTACGTTCAATTCCTAATAAGTTAGGAGGCGTAGTGGCGTTGATAATAAGAATTATAGTTTTTTATATTGTGCCATTTATTTTTGTAGGGCAAGGGCGAAGTATAGGTTTAAGAAGGCTTTCTAAGCTTATATTCTGAAGGTTTGTAACTGTTTTTTTTATTTTAACATGATTAGGAGCGTGTCCTGTTGAGGCTCCATATATTATTTTAGGGCAAATAATATCTTTTATATATTTTATATATTTTTTTATATTTAGATTAGTTTGTTATATTGGGTTAAAATAGATCTTTAAGTTAATTAAACTATCATTTTTCAAAAATGAAAATGTAGGAAACAAGGGAGCAAGGCTGAGCCTAACTAGGATTTCTAATCTCAGGTTAATTTTTTTTTGCTTCTTATTTGGCAGATTAATGTATTAAATTTAAGCTTTAAAGATGTTTTAAACAATAAGAGAGAAGTTTAGTGTAAAAGCATATTATATTTTCGTTATAAAGGATCTATTTGGCAGATAAATGTGACAGATTTAGGATCTGAAGATGTAATTACAATAGATAAACTAAGATTTAAATAAAACAGATTTTGATAGTAAGAAGAAAAGTAATTATTTTATTGGTAAGTGTTTTGTTGAGAGTAGCGTTTGTCACATATTGTGAGCGTAAATTATTGGGATATATTCAATTACGTAAGGGTCCAAATAAAGTTGGATTTAAAGGTTTATTTCAACCCTTTAGAGACGCAGTTAAGCTTTTTAGAAATGAAGTTATTATATTAAATAAAAGTAATTATTGGTTATATTTGTTAAGACCAATAATAATACTAGTTTTAATACTACTAATTTGGTTAAGGTTTCCTAGATTATTAGGAATAAGGGAGTTTAATTTAGGAATAGTTTTTATTTTATGTTGTTTAGGAATAGGGGTATATCCTGTTTTAATAGGAGGGTGGTTTAGAAATTCTAAATACTCAATGCTAGGTAGACTTCGTGTAGTTGCTCAGACTATTTCATATGAGATTAGGATAATTTTTATTATATTAAGATTTATTTTTATAATAGGGAGATTTAATTTAGATGACTATTTAAATTTTAATTTTTGGTTTATTATAGTAAGGCCTTTTTTAGGGTTAATTTGGTTTGTGAGATTATTAGCTGAATTGAATCGTACTCCTTTTGATCTATCTGAGGGGGAATCTGAATTGGTGTCTGGATTTAATACTGAATATAGAAGAGGCCTATTTGTAATGTTTTTTCTGGCGGAGTATGGGATAATTATTTTTTTAAGAATATTTATAAGGGTAGTATTATGAGGAGGGGGTGATTTAAGAGGGGGGTTATTTATAAAGACTGTAATATTAGTGATACTTATTATTTGGGTCCGGGGTGTCTTACCACGAATACGTTATGATAAGTTGATAATGATGACTTGAAAATTATTTTTACCTTGTGCATTGTTTTATTTTGTGTATTTTATTACAACAAGAGGGTGATAATATAAGATTGTAAATAAATATTAGTAAAAATTAATAGGAGAATTAATTGGTGTTTATAAATTAAATAAAAATAAAGTAGAGGAGGTGAGTTAGATAAATTAAAATTTTAGGTGAAATCAATGGTTAATAAATAGTAAAAAAGAAAAAGAGGACATAATAAATGAAATTATAAGTTAGAATATAGGATATGGAAATTACAGAGTTTTAAGATAATTATTTAATTTATTTAAATTAAAGATAAAGGATTAAGAGTAGGTTGTTAAATCTCGAAAGAGTCCTCTTTTTCAAATTAGGAAGATTAAGATTTAAATATTAAGGTGATATAAAAGTAAATTAGAATTTGTTTATATATAAGAGGTAAATTAGGGGTGGTTTAAAATTGAGCGACTAAAAGAAATAATCTATTTGAAATATAGATATAGGAACAATAAATTAAAGAAAGATTAAGGAATAGTAAATTAATAGAGGGAAGTAAAGGAATTAATAGTTGATAGGTGGGGTAGTTTACAAGGAATTATTTGGAATATAAGAAAGATAATTTTTATTTACAATAAATTAAAGGTAATTAAAAAAAAATTAGGAGTTAGTAGTAATCTGGAATATTTTAAAGGCTATTTAGGTAAAAATGTAAATTATAAAATAATGGGAAAGAAGGATAGAGGAGGCGGGGCTAATGATTTTTGAAAGTTAATCTGTGAGAGAGTCCTCGCA